TTGGATTTGCACATATAGGACAAATCTTCCCATCACCATTTCTTTTTGTTATGACTTTACAAATAACAAACAGCAATCATTTATGATACATGTAGTAATCATAGATATATTACCAATTGGGTTTTTTCTAAACGGAGCCTGGATACTTCATTTTTTAGTCCAACCAAAGCCAACCATAAATTATTCTAATTGATAATAGTACTATGAATCTCCCCAAAGAATGCATCTAATTGCACTTCACGCTCCAATTTTTTGATGATTCAATTTCTCTTTCTTGGGCGAAACAGAGGATATCTCGATCGGGGGAGAGAACGGGGAAATCCCATATGACCCAATATATCTGACAAGTCGCACTATACGTCAACCCAAGATGCATCTTCCTCTCCAGGACTGCGGAAAGGTACTTTTGGAACACCAATAGGCATGAATTGAAAGAAAAAAGAACTAAATACTATATTTCACTTTGATGTGGAAACGTAACAATATGGTTTTATTGTCTTTATAATATTGGCTTTATCATATTTATTTTATCCATAAATTAGAAAAATTTAGAAAGAAAGACAAAATAAATAAAGGAAAATTTTTACGAATAAGTCCTTCTAATGATAAACATTTACTCATAGAAAATGGTACCAACCCCCCATTGCGTATTGGTACTTATCGAGTATAGAATAAATCTGCTTCTCTTTGTTCCTACGAACAGAATTATTCCATTATTACAAACAGAATAGAATAAATAGTAACCTAGCCCTTCTTAGGAAATAATCCACCGAACAAGGGAGGTCCATAGGATAGTCATAGTATAGTTTTTTTCAATGCAATAAAGTTACGTAGTGTCTATTTTTCTTTGATAAAGGGGTATTTTCCATGGGTTTGCCTTGGTATCGTGTTCATACCGTTGTATTGAATGATCCCGGCCGGTTGCTTTCCGTTCATATAATGCATACAGCTCTGGTTGCTGGTTGGGCGGGCTCGATGGCTCTGTATGAATTAGCAGTTTTTGATCCTTCTGACCCTGTTCTTGATCCAATGTGGAGACAGGGTATGTTCGTTATTCCCTTCATGACTCGGTTAGGAATAACCAATTCATGGGGAGGTTGGAGTATCACAGGGGGGACTGTAACGAATCCGGGAATTTGGAGTTACGAAGGTGTAGCTGGGGCACATATTGTGTTTTCTGGCTTATGCTTTTTGGCAGCTATCTGGCATTGGGTCTATTGGGATCTAGAAATATTTTGTGATGAACGGACAGGAAAACCTTCTTTGGATTTGCCCAAGATCTTTGGAATTCATTTATTTCTCTCCGGGGTGGCTTGCTTTGGTTTTGGTGCATTTCATGTAACAGGCTTGTATGGTCCCGGAATATGGGTGTCCGATCCTTATGGACTAACGGGAAAAGTACAACCTGTAAATCCGTCGTGGGGCGTGGAAGGGTTTGATCCTTTTGTTCCGGGAGGAATAGCTTCTCATCATATTGCAGCAGGTACATTGGGCATATTAGCGGGTTTATTCCATCTTAGCGTCCGACCGCCACAACGTCTATACAAAGGATTGCGTATGGGAAATATTGAAACCGTACTTTCCAGTAGTATCGCAGCTGTCTTTTTTGCAGCTTTTGTTGTTGCTGGAACTATGTGGTATGGTTCAGCAACTACCCCCATCGAATTATTTGGCCCGACTCGCTATCAATGGGATCAGGGTTACTTCCAGCAAGAGATATATCGAAGAATTAGCGCTGGGCTAGCCGAAAATCAAAGTTTATCAGAAGCCTGGTCTAAAATTCCTGAAAAATTAGCTTTTTATGATTATATCGGCAATAATCCGGCAAAAGGAGGATTATTCAGGGCAGGCTCAATGGATAACGGAGATGGAATAGCGGTTGGATGGTTAGGACACCCTATCTTTAGAGATAAAGAAGGCCGTGAGCTTTTTGTACGTCGTATGCCTACTTTTTTTGAAACATTTCCAGTCGTTTTGGTAGACGGCGATGGAATTGTTAGAGCTGATGTTCCTTTTAGAAGGGCAGAATCGAAATATAGTGTTGAACAAGTAGGTGTAACCGTTGAGTTCTACGGCGGTGAACTCAATGGAGTCAGTTATAGTGATCCTGCTACTGTGAAAAAATATGCTAGACGCGCTCAATTGGGTGAAATTTTTGAATTAGATCGTGCGACTTTGAAATCCGATGGTGTTTTTCGTAGCAGTCCAAGGGGTTGGTTTACTTTTGGGCATGCTTCGTTTGCTTTGCTCTTCTTCTTCGGACACATTTGGCATGGTGCTAGAACCTTGTTCAGAGATGTTTTTGCTGGTATTGACCCAGATTTGGATGCTCAAGTAGAGTTTGGAGCATTCCAAAAACTTGGGGATCCAACTACAAGAAGACAGCCAGTCTGATACAAGACTGCTTTGGTATCTTCCCCTCTATTTTATTTTTGGAGGGAATTTTACATAGAGTACCGCAGTGGATTTGAATTACCGCTTTTTTAACTCTTGCTCTGTC